CGGCCATCTCTCCTACATAATCTTATGATTATGACCCAGAAACCGAGTGAATAGCGAGTCATTCATATTATTGCAATACAGGTACGACCGATCAATTAAATTCTAAATAGAAAACTTTTCGTCAAAGAAAGATCTTCCGTAGGCTCGAGGGATAAAAAAAAACTTCTCGAGTTCTCAGAATCCGTAGGAAAAATTCCTTGATTCCTCAACTTAGATAAAATAGTAATAATTGGTATACTACTCAATTTGAATGAAATCCAATCGGATTCAAATATTTCCTATCTATCCCTGTCCAAAAGGGACAATTTGAGTGGAAGGTCCACATCCTTTTTTTTAGAATGAGTCTGTTTGTTTTTATGTGATTTCGTACTGTACGATTCCTTTGTTTGTGGGATCATTTTCCCTCGAGGGGGAATGAGAAGAATTATCGAATGGACTGTTAACTATGCCTAGATCTCGGATAAATGGAAATTTTATTGATAAGACCTCTTCAATTGTAGCCAATATCTTATTACGAATAATTCCGACAACTTCAGGAGAAAAGGAGGCATTTACCTATTACAGAGATGGTGCGATTTGATTCTTTTTTTTTATTTATTTACCGCCCTCAGTCTTATGAGAAAGAGACATGATTCGGGATACAAAGAAAAAAGATTCTTGAAATAAACCTACGCTTGATGAAGGTGAAGTTAGTTTGGAGATAGAACAATTCCTTCTGTCGTGTATCCCCGATTGATGCAGCCTCAGATGCTTCAATTGTCGATTCTAGTATTGAGCGAAAGGTTAACCTATAGGTTCTGTATTGCAGGTCAATACTACTTCACTAGTACCAATAGGCCGCATAGGGGAAGAAGCACTACACCTAGGAATCAACAACACGAAAACTTTGTTATAAATTACTCCTTTTCCTTATCGGGATCGGGACTAACAAGAATGGTTGGGACAACAAACATCCATCTCGTTCGTACTTTGGATACCCGTATAACCATCGAAGATCGTTGAAGTGACTAATTCCTGGAAATAGAGGGCGTTGAGGACAAAGAAATTGTTGGAGTTACCATTTCTATCTAGCACCAACACGCTTGGTGTTAAGAAAAGACAGACCTCTTGCAGGAAGGATGGCTAGAGATTTCTTGTAAAAACACCAGCCCCTGTCAGTTCATAATAAAAATATTTCAATCTTTTTTGATTCCATGGATTATTTCCCTTATTACTATGCACAGAAGGGAGGAGCCGTATGAGATGAAAATCTCACGTACGGTTCTGGAACGGAGATTCTTTGAATAGAATGAACGACCGTAACGGATGTCGGCTCAATCCGAAGGAAATTATGCGGAAGCTTTACAAAATTATTATGAAGCTACGCGACCAGAAATTGATCCCTATGATCGAAGTTATATACTCTATAACATAGGCCTTATCCACACAAGCAACGGAGAACATACGAAGGCTTTGGAATATTATTTCCGGGCACTCGAACGAAACCCATTCTTACCACAAGCTTTTAATAATATGGCTGTGATCTGTCATTACGTGCGACTATCTCCACTATAGAAAGAAGGAAAGAAAGATCAAATCTTCTAGTAAATACTAGAAACAAAATAGGCTTTCTACATATGCATCGTCCAAAGCAACGATTTTTATCAGCTGTAGCAAAGAAAGAGACTTCATACGAGCCGAAATATGAAGAAATAGGTATGGCCTATATACTAGATTCTATGGATAAAGGATCTAATTGATGGAGGAAGCACCGTAAAGATCAATTAGCGAGGTTTGGGAGCCGATACAATAAGAACTGCTTACTTATGTCATGATATGAGATAAAAGTTAGGAATCAACTTATGTAATAGAGTCGATCTACTAAGGTATTGAGCAGCGGTGTAGCATCAGATCCCAAAGATAGTAAGTCCTTTCTTTCTTCTGGAGGAAAGTCCTTTTCAAAGATTCTATATGAATTTCTATATGAAACCGAGATAGTTACCTTTCAGAAAATTCTAACGATAGGGGTAGATACCTATGTTCTTCTGAAGGTGGGAGAAAAGAGAAAACTGATTATTGATCAAAATTAGAGTTTGAAACTCATGTAATTAACCTCTTCTGGTTAACCCGAGAAAAAAAAATGGGATAGATTTACGAGAAATCTTATTCAGTTAGATATGGTAGATTAAGATGGGACACCAAAAGAATTGATTGCTGAGCCGTATGAGGTAGGAAACTCTCAAGTACGGTTCTAAGGGAAGGAATTGACCCACCTATTCCGGCCGGGGAGAACAGGCCATTCGACAGGGAGATTCTGAAATTGCGGAGGCTTGGTCCGATCAAGCTGCTGAATATTGGAAACAAGCTATAGCGCTTACTCCAGGTAATTATATTGAAGCACATAATTGGTTGAAGATCACAAGGCGGTTCGAATAAGAACACTCTCTTTTTTAATTCATTAACTCTCTTTTTTAATTCATTATAATATTGGATCCATCAATCAAATAAAATAGATCGTTCC